CCATCTGCTAGAGCTTGGAGAATTCCCAAAGGTCCTGCGTATTCAGGACCAATACGTTGTTGTATACCCGCAGATATTTCTCTTTCTAACCAAACAATTACTAGTACACCTATTGTGATTCCTAATACAAGAGTAAAAATAGGGATAAGCATCCATATGATCCCATAGACCTCTTTTAAGGATTCCAATCTAGAAAAAGAATTGATAGCTTGTACTTCTGTTGTATCAATTATCATTTTAACGATCAACTTCTCCCATAATGATATCTATACTACCTAGTATCGTCATAATATCAGCCAATTTCATTCCTTTAACTAACTGAGGAAGAATTTGCAAATTAATAAACCCCGGAGGACGAATTTTATATCGCCAAGGAAAAACACCCTTATCTCCTATCAGAAAAATTCCCAATTCTCCCTTTGGTGCTTCGACTCTCGTATAAAGTTCTTGCTTCGACAATTCAAAAGTCGGAGAAGGTTTTTTACTAATGAATCGATAGTCAAACTCATTCCATACAGTATCTTTTACTCTATCAAAGCGGCGGATTTCTAAATTTTCATAGGGCCCTCCAGGAATTCCTTCTAGGGCCTGTTGAATAATTTTTATGGATTCTGTCATTTCACTGATTCGTACTAAATAACGAGCTAATGAATCCCCCTCTTTTTGCCATTGGACTTCCCAATCAAATTCGTCGTAACACTCATAATGATCAACTTTACGAAGATCCCATTGTATTCCGGAAGCTCGTAGCATTGGTCCCGACAAACCCCAATTTATTGCTTCCTCTCCACCAATAATACCTACTCCTTCAACTCGTTCTAAAAAAATGGGATTCCGTGTAATAAGCTTTTGATATTCAGCAATTCCTGTTAAAAAATAATCGCAAAAATCCAAACATTTATCTATCCAGCCATGAGGTAAATCAGCAGCGACTCCGCCAATACGAAAAAAATTGTGCATCATTCGCATACCGGTGGCAGCTTCGAATAGGTCATATATTAATTCTCTTTCTCGAAAAATATAGAAGAAGGGAGTCTGTGCCCCAATATCTGCCATAAAAGGGCCAAGCCATAACAAATGCGAAGCTATACGACTTAACTCCAACATAATGACTCTGATATAACTGGCCCTTTTAGGGACTTGAATATTGCCTAATTGCTCTGGCCCATTTATAGTTATTGCTTCTGTGAACATAGTAGCTAAATAATCCCAACGTGTTACATAAGGCAAATATTGTATAATTGTTCGATTTTCCGCAATTTTTTCCATACCTCTGTGTAAATAACCCAATATTGGTTCACAGTCAATAACATCTTCACCATCTAGAGTAACAATGAGTCGAAGAACACCATGCATTGATGGGTGGTGAGGTCCCATATTGACTATCATGAGGTCTTTTCTAGCTGGTACAGTCATAGGTTTTTCCTGATTCATTCTTCCATGAATTGCTGAAAGCGAAAAGAAGTTCATCAAACTTTAAGCGAATAATTAAAACTAATTCTTCAAATTAACGAGTTTTTCTCTCTCGAATACCCAACTGCCCTATTAATTCTTTATAACGCGATCTATTTTTTTTTGACAAATAAGCCAGCAAGCGTTGACGTTTTCCCAGAATTTTCCGCAGACCTCTCTGAGATAAATAGTCTTTTTTGTGCAATTCCAAATGTGAAGTAAGTCTCCGTATCTTATTGGTGAAACTTACTACTTGAAATTCAACAGATCCTCTGTTTTCTTTGTTTTCTTCTTGTTCTTGCAAAATAATTGAAATAAATGAATTTTTTACCATAAAAGAATTTAACACTCCCCTTTTTACAGATATTTATTTTATTGATCAGTAATAATAATGTCAGAAATTTTAATGTAGTATACACAATAATCATAATCATAATTTCTTTATATATTCCTTATTTTATCAATTAACATTAATCAATAGAAAAATGAAAAAATATGATTGATAGAATAGAACAACAGAATATATAGGAAACTCAAAATTTTAAATCAGGGATACATATATATCCTTAACATACTCAAACGGCTCCCATTATTGGTATCAAACCAATAGCGATTCATACAAGCTAAATCTTCTAATCGATAATTAGGCCAAAAAAAGAACTTTAATTGAATTAATTCATTTTTTTTTCTGTCAATTTTTTTACTTTCATCCAAAAATTGACTCCAGTTTTTTATCTTGTTCTCCTTGCAAAATAATTGATTTTTATGCACAGCATTCTGATTCTTTAAATTCAAATTGAAAGAAATTAGAATTCTCAATTCTCTACGACGTCTAGACGATAAAATTTTTTCAGGAACAAGCAAATCATAATTATTTTTGTTTCTATTTAAAGTTTTTCTTTTATGTCTTGAAATGGATTCATCAAAATTATTCTTAGCAACGTTTTGGGGGTTTCGGTATCTTTGATTACTCTGGTGCTTACTTTTATGAACCAATGAAATACCTATGATTTGATACATAAGAAACTGTCCGTCATTTTTTACAGATAGACGGGCAGGTTCCATAATTAATATTCCCTTTTTCGTTAATTGTGTAAGATTTAAACGCCTCCTCATTATATCCAGATTCATTTCTTTCCTTTGAATATAGGATATAGTAATTTTTCTTACATTTATGAGGCTAACCAGGAGACCATATATCTGGATATTATTCATCATTTTTTGATTCAATTGATTCAAACGTCCAGTCCATCTTAATTGCAAAGGAAAATCTCTTTTAAGGAATATTTTTAGTTTTTCGATCGATTCTAAAAAATATTCTTCAATATTGTTTTGATTCTTTAATTCAAAATATTGTTTTGAATTTGATGGGCTAAAATTTAAAAAATCCTCATTCTCCTCTTGCTTTCTCTTGATATTTTGATTTTCACTAAAATTTGGATTTATATTCAAATTAAAAAGAAGTAAGTTGCTTGGGATAAACCAAGGTTTCTCTTTATATTTATGATAAAGTATCACAAACTCTGGAAAGAAAAAATTTTTCGGATTCGATATGAGGCGATTTAAGATTAAGAATTTTTCATTCATTCCCATCCAATCAAAAGACATTCCCATCCAATCAAAAAAGACCTTTTTGTAATTGATTTCGGAATTTGAATCAATTGGAAGATAAAAAATATGAATTTTATCCTTTATTTTGTCCTTATTAGGTTCAACTTGAATATTTGTTTTAAATTTCCAACTCAAATATTTTCTATCTGTATTTTTTTCCATATATATAATATCACTTTTTCCTAGATAATTCTTGATAGGAATATTCTTGAGTATGTTAAATTCTTTATTTCTGCTGGAATTTTCTTGCTTCTTATTTGTTTCTAATGATGATGATGATCTATAAATATAGGACTTCTTCTTAGTTTCAGAATGAATATATTTATATGATAAAAGATCATATCTATAGTTTTTTTGAAAATTATCCTCTTTATTTGGTAATAAATATACTTTCGCATTTTGTTTTTTTTTGTAATCAAATAATTGGTCCTTTTCATAAAAATACCATTTCCTTAAATCCTTATTTTGAGACGTATGGCATTGATTTATTCCATTTCGCCATTTTTGTGGAACTAATCTAGACCATGTAATCTGAGATAAATCGTATTGATAATGACCTCTTAACCAATTTTTCCATGGATTCATTCCATAATTTTGAAGTTTCTTATGTCTTATTTCGGAATCAAATATTCCTTGTCTTTCAAAAAAATCCTTTATTTCATTCTTAATAAAAAAAGACGGTCCATTATATTGAAGAATAGATCTTAACTTATTGAAATTAATAACTTGGGTTTGTGATAATTTTAAAAATACATATTTTTGTGACAAGTAAGATAAATCAAAAAAAATATGTGACTTCCGCTTACTATTTCTAAGATTATCAAAAGCCTTTATAGTCATAGGCGAAATCAATTCAATTTTATTTTTTTTATTAATTCCTTCTTGATTTGTTTCATTGTTGTGAATGTATTTCTCAAGAATTTTTTTGGTTGATTCCATAAAAAGTTGTAGAGCTATTCTGCGCATATTAATGATACATAGAAATATATCTATGTATATTTTTTCAATGAAAAATTTAACTATTAATTCAATATTTTTTCTTTTTAATATTTTCCAAATTTTTGGGGGTGATTCTCCATTATTCTTTTTCTTTTTTTTTTTTTCTTCTATTTGATTTCTAATTGTGTTTCTTCTATCAATTCTATGTTTTATTTCTTCTTCTGCCTGTGAATAATTTGTCCAACCTGTAGATCTATTTTGACTAAATGATTCATTAATTATTTTATTGCTGATTATAGAATCCTTTTCCGTTTGAGTTTCACTTGATTCATATATTTCTCTCGGTATAAATAATGGAATTTTCTTTCCTTTTAAAAGTTCTTTTATTTTTTTTTTTACAAACAAAAAGGCTTTTACTTCTTTCTTTGTTATTTTTTTTAAAACTCTTCGAACTCGAAAATTTAATTTTCTGATTTCGACTTTATAGTCTATATCTTTTAAAATGGGTTCAAAAAAGGAAGGTGTTTTTCGAGGAGGACCAAAAGGATATTCCGTTTCCATTCCCAAAACGGTTAAAAAACAAGAATCAAAATCATCTTGTTGCTTTCGATCTATATCATAAAGTCGTAGCTTAGATCTGTTCCAAGGTTTCAAATGAAAAGGATATAGTATTTTTATCTGAAAACCGTCTCTTAACCAATTTTTAGGAAATTCCGTTTTGGAGAATTGAAGACCATTATAGCTGCACTTTAGATAAATTTCTCTATTCCAATCTTGGAAATCCTCATACCATTCCGGAGATTGCCGTAATAAAATACGGCCAATATTCTTAACTATTATCAATAAGGGTAATTTAATATATCTTCTAAAAATTGATTGAGCTAGTAACAGAACACTTCTTGATTTTTGTGCATATGGAATGTTCTCCCAGAATTCTATTGCGTCTTCCTGGTTGTTTTTTTTTATTTGGAATTGTTGATCTAAAATTTCGAATTCTG